TGACCCAAAAGAACCATCTCTATTGCTTCTGATATTCAAGAGATTCTTTGCTGATCTGCTCACCTACAATGCTTTGGGCCCAGTCTTCTCTATGCATGGCATTTCAAGAGAGAGAACTGCAAGAAATCTCCTTTAAGAGATATGAACAGAATCGGATTTCTTCGAAGAGCTATCTGCGAATGTCTCTTCTTTTGTTTTGATATCAGAATGATTGTTGAAGAGGGCAATGAGACTGCAGTAAAGGAGGATTACTTGCATTGATATCATCATGAGTGGATTGATTAATCAATGTATTGAGAGTAGATGGGGTAGGTGATCTACGATCAAATAAGTGCTCAAAATCTCAATAAAATTCTTCTGCTGGGGACGCTTATTCAACTTCATAGATTGCCTTTTTCGTGAGAATCTGAGGGAGGCCTTCCTTGACTTTGGCCTTACTCATTTAGGGCCTGCCCTGGGTCTTGGTTCACGGCTTTCTTCACCCCCTGATGTCTGCAACTTTCATTGTCGTGGCCTCGAAGCATGCAGTGATCACATAACTTAGGAACTCTCTCGTAGATGATTTTCAGCCATTTTCCTCCAGCACCCCCAGATCCGATTTGGCTTTTTCTTTAAAGGAGGGGGCCAGGTGGCAGACGAGAGGTTTTTTTCCGCCATAGCTGCGTAAGATTTAGAATAAGAAGGATCCGGTGGGCGGGATGAAGATCCTCCATTAAAGAAGGATTTGGCAGCAGTCAAAGTGGCCGGATCGGCCATGGTTGGCCGGGAACCCAGCCACATCAGGAGAATAAAGTGGGAGGCGACCAACGGAAGCTCGCTCGCATATAGTAAATTAAGGAAAGGAGAGGAGCGAAAAACCCCTAAAAGACACTCCGGCTTCTATTCCCCTCCCGAATGATTGATTGAAGGATGAACCCGGACGACAGTGGGAGAGGCGCATCTGTCTGAATGATGAACGAGTAGCGTGCACTCTGTGCTTAATTTCGTCGAATTTGCTATCTATCTAGAAACAGTGCGCTTCATTCCAAAAATGCCATTGTTCAACTGAGACCGTGCCACTCAACAATGAATTGCGGCGCACATAAGTGCGTATTTCGAGATAGGTTTATGCACGGAATAGAGGAAGGAGAGAGAGACAAATTGCATTTTGAACGTGTTCTTTCAAAGAGAAAGAAAAGTATAGAAAGAGTTACGGCAATGGCCTTTCTCTGTACCTTCTAACAGTTCATCGCCCAACAAACTCTCTAAAGCACACGTCGGTTTCGGCAATATTCCACCACTTTGGATGGTAAGCAAGAGTTTCGAGAATCACCTAAACCACCTACTTAAATTAGCAAGACTGCGGTTGAAGTCCCAGCTGGAAATCCAAATAGCTCAGCATGTGTGCATCCAAATTGCTCGAACACAAAAATCTAGACAAAGGAAAGAAACCAGGTTTGCATATTTGCGTATATGCCCAACTAATCTATCGCATAGGAAGATCGCCCCCGCCCCTTCTGAAGCCGTGTGATGTAGACAAAAAGGGGTTCCTTGAACAACAAAAAGTGAAAGAAGCCCTCTGACCCTCTCTTCTTTCCCCCCCATACCTATCAAGTAGTAGGTTGAGGGGCCTCGTACTCTCTATTTGCCTAGTTTGAAAGAGAGACTACACCAAGAAATATGACTTTTTATGCATGCGATCGGAAAACGAATGAGATCAGAAAGGCCATCATTGGGGCAAACAATGCAATAGCTTCGGTGAGAGCAAAGCCCAAAATGGCATAACCAAATGATTGTTTAGCCAATGAAGGATTTCGCGCCACGGAATGAATCGAGGAACTGAGGACGTTTCCAATACCGACAGCAGCTCCCGCTAAAGCAATTGTAGCAGCTCCGGCACCTATTGATTTAGCTCCTTCTAACATGTCGAGTCGAGACTTTACTTTGCTCGTCACGCTTTTCTTTCGCAGCTCTTTCCCGGATTTTTCGTTGATTCCTCTTCTTGCACTGTGCAGGATCCGTCTGATTGGTCTTGGCCATCGCCGTAATGGGGTTTTTCTGATGGATTATCTAATCTACATGTGCCTGCTCACTCTGCTACTGCTCTTACTAGTGTCTCTTCCTCCACTAGTAGTTTTGAGACTTGGCATCGACGCTTGGGCCACCTATGTGGTTCACGTCTTACTAGTCTTGTTCAGAGTGGTGTTTTAGGTCATGTTCCTAATCTAAGTTTGTCTCCTTGTGAAGCTTGTGTTTTGGGAAAGCATGTAAAGCTTCGTTTTCGTTCTAGTAACTCTAGGTCTATGTCACCTTTTGACTTAGTACACTCTGAGGGGACCTGCACCTTAGATTTCTAAAGGTGGCAATGGAATAGATAGAACATAATTAGGATTGATGATTTCTCTCGTTTCACTTGGGTTTACTTCATGCATGCTCGCTCTCAACACCTTGTAACCTGGTTTGGCAAACAGTCTTGACTCATCAAACGTAACCTACCCTATTCCCTCGGCTGGCACGACATAGAACGGAACTGCAATTGGCTCGGCTGAATCCATTCCCTACTCATTCTAGTTTATAGTCTGGTTTGCGAGCTGCCTTGGGAAAGAGAAGAAGGGATCCCAAAAATAGCACAAGAATCTCATGTATTGGTCCTGGTAAATCCATTTTAGAAAAAAAGAAATCAATAGAAATATTTCATGAACTTACTAAAACTAAAAGGTTCAGGAAGGAAAAAGGGATTACGCTATTTATATATATAATTTTTACCAATCCTACTTGAATTGCTATTTAACCATAAAAAGCTATTTCAATAGGAGTTCCAATTGTATAGTTAGAAAGAACATCACTAAAATCTATTCTCAGTTTAAATCAAGGAGCGATTCGCAACAATCAGTAGTTATTCGTTTTTCTTTATAGTCTTTATAGTTAGTAAATCACTATTGGATTTTTTCTAGCAAAAAAGACAAAATCTTAGTAATCAGTAATCGTTCTTGGATTAAAAGATTTTTCTTCGTCTATTTTACTTTGAGTTGAATTCCTAATTGTTTGAATTGTGTAATCCCCCATTATGGAGATTGGTAACCGACTCAAAGCAATTTGATTGTAATTCAATTCATGACGATCATAAGTAGAAAGTTCATATTCTTCAGATTGATAAACTGTTTGTTGGACAGTACTCAACACAGTTACCACAAAATATACAAACTCCGAAATCAATACTAAAATTAAGCAATTGTTTCCTTTTAATATCCTTTTCAAATCTCCAATCTACAAGGGGTAGATCTATAGGGCATACGCGAACACATACTTCACAAGCAATACATTTCGAAAATTCAAAGTGGATTCGCCCCCGGAAACGCTCTGATGTGATTGATTTTTCATAAGGGTAGTGAATAGTTTTAGGTAAACGATTTGTGTGGGATAAGGTAATTATGAAACTTTGACCAATGTACCTTGCTGCTCGTGCTAGAGTAAAGGCTGTGAAGGTTATGGAGGATGTAGCAGACCAGGAATACGTTGAAGTGCAGCACGTAGCCGACCATGAGGATCCTGCCTTATCTGATAGCAGGTACGCTTCTAATATTTGGGTGTCCTACTTACACACTGATTGATACGGGGGCGAGTCGATCCTTTGTCTCCTTGTCGAGATTCATGTCTGGTTGAGAGTGGTAGCATCTTGAGGGTGTCTACATCTTAGGGCATGCAGTCGCGAGTTTCGAGCATTTGTCGAGATAAGAAGGTGAGGGTGTCATTTTCTGTTTTATTTGGTACTTTAGTCCGAAACCAACACCTACTGATCAGGTACTAGTAGTTGGAGTCTAGTACGGGTTTTTCACTAGTCAATTTAGTGGAATCTGATAGCACTGCCCCCTTCTGTTACTATGCTTTATGCCAAGGAAGTGAGAGCACCTGGTTTGAATATGTAGGTTCGATAGGACCTGGAAGAGCAGATAGGTTTTAGTGAAAGATGGGCTTGTTTTCCAATAAGTTCTATTGCGGAAAGTGCACTTCAATAATACTGTGAAAGACTTCTCGATTCACTAGAACAGCGCTTCTTCCGCCTCTCATTCGAGTGCCTTGAGGAGTCAGGAAGCACACAAGAAATTCACGAGAGAGGTACCTGGAGCTTAGGATCCAAGTAAGCATCCCTTTCCCCTAATCCAAAAGCCTGTCTAAAGCGCATTTGACAATAGGAGGATTCCACCCCAAATAAATGTGTTAGGATTCGTGTCAACAAGCTTCCATCGCAGCAGCAAGTAATAGACAAGAAAGATAAGGATTCCATTCCAACAAGTCATCTAATATAGGGCTGCCCGCCCCGCCTGGTGTTGAGGGAGCTAAAGTGGAACTCTCACATACATGTTCCTTAAGGAGGCTAGCTCGCTAAATGATACAGTCCTCGCTGATGGATCGGCAAGTACTCCACGGTCCGCGGCTATCCGCTAACGTTATGGGCCGTTAGTGGTGGTTCATTGCCTATAGTGTTGTAATCCGGAATCCAAGTTTTGTGATAACCGTGTTGTTTACTTTCAGTGTTGTTTATTGTTCACAGCTGGATTGAGCTCAGTTGAGAGTGTCATGCTCTGTCAATATCTGTTGCAGGAGTTGTCATTCTCTGTTACTAGAGTTGTCAATCTCAGATGCAGGAGTTGTCAGTTGCAGCCATTCTCGCTGTGTCAAGCTTGTGACTTGCGTTGTATCAGGTTGGTAACAGCTTGTATCTCGATAGGACTGAATGTAGCCAGGAGTTGTCTTAGGTTAGTCTAATGTGCCAAAACGTTAGTCCATCGGGTCAACCTCTAGGCTATTATTCTTCCTGGCCGGTCTTTGAGAAAGTTGTAAACTTAAGGAGTCTACCCTATCCAATAACTATTTTCCAAAGGCTTATAGTTAGTAAGACAGGTGTCAGTACCAAATCCTTAATCAGTAGTGGACTGCTAGTTAACGCACTACTAAAGCAGAGTAGCCAGCATGCGCACATCATGATTTGCCAGAGGAGCTCAGCGAATGGAAGAAGCAGGCAGGGATAGATAGAATTTGGTAGGGAAAAGTGCTTCCTGGCTAGCGACTCGACTGTAACTCCTCTCCATCCACTCCTTTCTTTATCTACGACCATATGTTTAGCGCCTTAACGCATCCTGGCACTTCTACCGTCTTTCTCCACGACTTTGATTTGTAAAGAAACTTGTACTACTCATTCTGTCTAGTAATTTCTTATAGCGGACTTTCTATCAGGTGAATTTCATGCTTTTTCACTCGTTTATGGCATGTTGGCCCTCGGACATTTCTTTCTGGCATTCGTCAAGTCATTTTCATCGTGGTATTCCCCGTCACTCTTTTCGGCACATCATAGGCCTCACCATCAGATGCCGAATCCGCTTCAACCGGAATCGAAGAAGGATCAAAAAGCAAGGTCGCTATGAAGGCTGTCATAAGCCGGTTATCCCTGTCTGTGGTAACTCTGACACCTTTAGCTTCATCGAAAGGTTAAGGGGCCACGCTTCGTTAAACAGGCTAGCTACAAAACTACAATCGTTAAAGAGCACGGACTCGATGGCTCTAAAGAAAGAGCTACCTCACCTCAAGTAGTCACTGCCACTTCTAGCTAGCAGACCCTAGGGAGGAAGTAGGAAAAGATGTTTTCTATTAACCATTAACCGGCGGAGTCATCGGGCGGGATCTTCTCCTTCGGCGATGGCTGGCTTTCATGTTCATAAGTTCTCTTTGTCACATACATCCATCGCTTTCGTTTTTCTTGGCTTACTCAGGTGATCTAATTAACGGGCAAGCCCCACTCAAAGCAATTCAGTCCCGGAGCTCTTTCTTCTAAATGCGGATTCAATAGCACCGGTGACGAAAGCAAAGGATATTCAATCCACTTGTCGTCTTGTGGGCCTGCTTCTTTCCGTTCTTTCTCTTCTTTTGCAGAGGTGTGTGTTGCGCCACGCATACAAATCGTTTTTTTAGCCAAAGGGTGACTTTACCACTCGCTTCTGGTTCCAATGGATATGGGTTAGATGGATGGAGTCTTCCTTATTGAAGTGGGCAAGGCAAGCAGCTCCTCTCGAATAGGCTGATCGGTGATACGTGATTTTGGAATAAAAGCTAGACGACTCAGCCCTCTTCTCATCTCAAAGCTCGACCTCTGCCACTACTACTGCTTCCCTAGCCAAGCCATACTTCTCATTCTTTGCTTGAATCCATAAAAAATGAAATTCCATCGAGTTTCCTTGCATGGGTTGATTGACCTTGAAGTAATGATAGAGATTAAGGGCTCCAGAAGAGAGAAATGTTTTCACAGGATTTGCTAAAACGAAGATAGAGGCCGAGGCAGAGGCCAGGGTGTCTCGGTGATGGTGATCGCCAGGCGAAGATGGCGGATCTCGCTTTCCTTCGAAGAAATGAATTGGTTACCGCCACAGGTAGAGCGGTGGCCAAGCTGGATCCCAACTGGGAAGGCCCTTTCCGGGGAGTCCGCTCCTAAGGAGCAGCATACCAACTAGCAACTAAGGATGGTCACGAGGTTCCCCGCACCTGGAATGCGGAACATCTCCGCAAGTTTGACCCGTGATAAGGCGCCCAAGATGTCAAAATAAGGCATATTGGCTAGTTTGCTTTGCTCTATTGGTACAGTCATCATCACGCATCAGAACCAGGCACAACGTCAGAAGAAGGAAAATCAGAAGCAGCAACAGGCGGAGCAACATCAAATGAAGTGTTAGCAGGTGGGGAACATCAACCAGAAATCCAGAGGCAATTACAGCAGCCTCACTGTGGACCTCAGTCCCATGAGTGGTATCAGCCAGGACCTCCACAATAGCCATAGTAGGTTAAGTCAATACCTCAACAATAGCAGCTTCAGAAATCATCTCCACATCTTCTTCCTCACCCAAAGAAACATGTGCAGCCCCATGGCCTGCAGTCTCCTGGTTGTTTCAGTCAGAAGGGCTGCTCTTCCTGCTCATGGATAGAATGTCTCAAGCTTCAAATCCCGTCTTTCTCGCCTATCTATAGCTAGAACAGTGTTCAGCCTCACTCAAGCAAAGAAGATGAGATTCCACAAAGAACCTAACCGTCAGTCTGAACTCCCAGGAAATGAATCGCTGACAGAAGCAGGCACTGTTAAGTGGTTTCTGTGTGTGCTCTTGAAAGCCCGGCAAATATACCTCGGTTAATGTAGTCATTGTCTTTCCCTTTTATCTAGTGGATTAATCATCGTGCAATTGATCGGATTATATAAGCATGGGAGTTCGCTATAGTTTACACCCTCTTCTTAGGCCTTATTCTACGCTTGAATGCGCAAGACCGAAACTCAAGGCGGGGCAGATAACCTCCGTTTGCTGAAACCACTTCAAACAGAAAATCTACTTATCCAGTAACAGGCGACGGAACATACGAAGGACACACGTGCTACGAAGAAATAGGAGATTCTCAAAACAGGGAAGGCTACGGATACACATGGGGCTAGGCTAACAAGTATCTTCGTTTGACCCTGGATTGTTTCATGCAGGAGTCAAGCTCTACAGGGCGGCCTGAGACGGAGCATCGGAAGCGAATCGAAGTAATCTGGTTGGGATTTCACACTACGGCTTGGAGTTGGGTTGGGGTTGTTCGAGTCACCTTACTCCATGGGTGCCGCTTCCTTTTTAGAAAAACAGGCGCTCGCTTATCAGAAGTGATAGCATTTGGAACTACGTCCTTCTATTCGCTGGCTCGCTCTTTCCGTGTAGAAAAATCATAAAAAAATAAGATGAAATATTGCCACCCATTGTAGGTGTAGTAGGTGCTGGTCCCCGCACATCAGAGTGCACAAGATAAAAAGGTTCCTTAAAAGTCTAGAAACATTTTTGGAAAGGAAGAGCATGTTGTTTTCCAAGCAAGTTGACAAGGCATAGAAAAAAAAGACTCCTCTCTAATAGACCCTAAACAACCAACCTCTAGAAGCTAGCTAAAAGACGAACACGAGCGTCAGAAACCTGACCCAGCGAAGAATAGAGAGCGGCGCTGAGCATAGTTCATAGGCTAATTTCACGATTCCTCGCTGCAACAAGCAACGGATTGAGCGCACTAGCGCGAAAGAACAAGCAACGGATTTCGCGCTCATCCCTTGCTTGTTTCTTTCGCCATGCTATCTTCGTTGGCAAAAGGGTGGGTTAGAGCGAGCGCTGGCAGAGCGCAATGCTGATCAAACAGTCCGGGATACTCGCCGCTTCGGTGTTTCGAGCAAGGGTTGTCGCCCTAAAGAGCAGACAGCCGTCGCTGACACAGACGCGCCCCAGAAGCAGACGAAAAATAAATCCGACAAAGACAAGCCGAAGGAGAATCTTTCTTCAACTGCGCCCGAGGCTCAAGAGGCCTTGTTGGGGTTGAAAATCCAATCATCCGAGGTGGAATGATTTGGTGCTGTTCAAAGAAATGCTTCAAATTCGTTTTAAGTCAAAGCAAAAGTATACCGCATAGAAGAGGGGCTCTCATGAAAATGAGAGAATCGTGGAATCCTGTCCCAAAAGGAAGTACTAGTTCTCCCACAAAGAGAAACTTTCGTGTCCAGAAAATTAGTGAGTCAGGGCTTCACAAGTGATTCCTCAAGGGGAGCAACCGGACGGAGTACAGGGGGGAAACCATCCTTCCCCGCAGCCCCCTATTGGTCTTTTACTTCCACCGATTCCAGGGTAAAAAGGTTAGTGGCAACACCACCATTCGAAAGAATGAGCACCTGTCATGCACGAAAGGAGCAAGCTGGCGGACTGATTTCGCAGAGGACCAAGAACCTAAAATTCCCCTCCTGCTGATCCCGGTACGGAAACAGAAGTTATCCGAACCGAGCACTTCCCGTCGACAGGAGAACCCGAGTGAAACCAGATAAGAGTTCGCTTTCGAAAGACGACAATGGCAAGTCTCAATCAACTGTCATTAGATCAATAGTAAACAGGAGATTGCTTTGCGTATCACGGATCGAGCACACAATAGAATGCTCGAACTACACTCTCCTAGCATCAGGCCTATGGTCCACCCAAGGACAGAGCTGTAATCAGCGCCTTTCTCTGATCTTCAGATAGACAGAATTCGTCGTACACGCTTAGCCATCTCGCCCGAGGGACCCTTCTCCATAATCCCGGCATTTCTAGTTCCGGCTAACCAAGGCACGAAAGGAAGCACTCTCGATCAAGACCTAAAAGCACACCCTCGAACTGGCATTCGAGATACCCAAAGAAAAGGAAGTTTTTTTATACAAGAGCTCCCGCCTTTCACTTTCATAGGAACCCAGTCTTGTTCGAGTCAATCTTATTGATGGTTAGAAGCAGAGTTCACGCTTTGCTCTAAACTGGGGTCTAGCCAGTAGATAGTAGAGAGGAGGGCTAAATCCAGGTTAATGTCCCGTCGCTCAATCCATCTATTTTTCTTTCGCGCTAGTGAACTCTGGCAGTTGGAGGAGGGAAAGGAGCATACTTTTCTTACGCAAATAGAAAGTGCGAACAAAGTAGTCAACTTACTGAATCACCAGTGCTAGTGCTCTCATCTTTGTCTTTTGAAGTGTTCTCATCTTTGTTCTTAAAAAATAAGGGGGGAAAGAAAGGTGGAAGAAAAGATGGTAACGCTGAATATACAGGAGGAAATAATGTGGAGACAAAGATCTAGAATCCAATGGCTTAGTGAAGGAGATAGTAACACGCAATTCTTCCACCAGAAGGCGACTCGACGAAGAAATAAGAACAAGATTTCGAGTCTCACTAGAAGTGACGGGTCTGTCAGTGAGGATTGTGAGGAGATGCAAGCTATGACACGGGATTTCTTTCAGAACTTGTACACGTCGGAGGGCACTGCTAATATGTCAGCGGTGCTAGATCACGTCCCGTCAAAGGTCACTGACAGCATGAATACCTTCCAGTGTGCGCCATTCACGGAGAAGGAGGTAAAGGAGGCTTTGTTTAAAATGTTTCCCACAAAAGCTCCCGGTCCCGATGGTTACCCGGATCATTTCTTTCAGAGGAACTGGGATACTTGTGGAGAGGATCTAACC